CCAGGCGGACTCTTAGCTAGTGTGTATCATCTTACGAGAATAGAGTATGGTGTGGATCAGCCAGAGGAGGTATGCATAAAAGTATTTGCCCCAAGGATAAATCCTAGAATTCCGTCTGTTTTTTGGATTTGGAAAAGTGCGGATTTCCAAGAACGGGAATCTTATGATATGTTGGGAATCTCTTATGATAATCATCCACGCCTGAAACGTATTTTGATGCCTGAAAGTTGGATAGGATGGCCCTTACGTAAGGATTATATTGCTCCAAAATTCTATGAAATACAAGATGCTCATTGAATGGTAAAAACCCAACTTCATTTTTACACCGCGAGATATTAAAGGAATTTTTTTACATAATCTTCTAGATCAAACAGAGTAATCGAATTTTTTTCCTATATATGGATGCGCAAAAAAATGGGTCCTCATTGAGATTCCCCCATTTGGAAGATATTCTATTAATTTCGGGGGCGCCGGGCTAATAAGATGAATAAAATGAGTTCTGTACCATGAACTTTGTACCGCGCACATCACTTAGATAGGCTCTTGAAACTCACGTAGGGGGAATAACGAAATGGAATATGAAAGAAAAAACAAAGAAATAAAAGAGGATAGGATTCCACTTGTACTGGATCTTAATTTCACATTGTCTATTCGGATCTTTCCACCCCTCGAGACTATATACAGTCTTGGGTTTTTACAAGCAACTAACTTCATATTGTAATTATTTTTTTACACTATTAATATTTATAATGTTAGGAGGAACCCTCCATACCATATATATATAATAAAAAAAGAACTACTAGATCCATATAATAAAGGCTCACTTCTTTTATTTAGCCTAATTTATGACTCATCCGTATTTTTTCTTTTCCCTTATTCTTTTCCTTTTTTTATACAGACTTGTTTTTTTATACAGACTTGAAGAAAAAGGGTAGGATTTTCTCTCTCTAGACATTCGGACGATAGCATGTATATATGCTGATTTGTATCGAATTTTTATGAGTATCTATTATTAACCTGTGGTTAATAATGGATGCTCAATGTCAGGAACTTAACAGTAGATACTCAATGTCAGGAACCAGATTTGAACTGGTGACACGAGGATTTTCAGTCCTCTGCTCTACCAACTGAGCTATCCCAACCCTTCTTGAGGCACCATGCCCATCCTACTAGAGGGCTTGGGTATATGTCAATTCAAGAGAATCAAAAAGCATTACAAACTCTTACCCAGGCCCTGGAATTTCCAGAATATTTTTAAAATAAAAATTTTTAAGTTGAAAATAATGATGTGAACTGTGAATGATTCAAACGAGGATTCCTTGATCATAGATTTGCTTTTTTACATATATACCACAAGACTTGTGATACGAGAGAGGCTTTTCTGCTCCGATCCTTTTGTGAAATAGTACAAGAAATATAGCTAATTGGGGGGCGCTGCCGAAAAGAAAAAAGAATAGAAGTATAAATAAACAGTTAGGGAGTAAAACGGTCCTTTTTGTGGGGATAGAGGGACTTGAACCCTCACGATTTATAAAGTCGACGGATTTTCCTCTTACTATAAATTTCATTGTTGTCGGTATTGATATTGACATGTAGAACGGGACTCTATCTTTATTCTCGTCCGATTAATCAGTTCGTCAAAAGATCTATCAGACTATGGAGCGAATGGTTGGATCACTTAATTTTCTATTCTTCCTTCAACTTGGAATAGATTCACAAAAATTATTCCTTTTTTTATGTAAAAAAATTTTATATTTAGGGCGGCATTAATAGAATCTTTTATATTTCAGTACGTATACATACGTATCGTATATAGGTTCATCCCTCATTCTTTATGGAGTTTAAATTAAAATTTAATAGAAGGATTCCTCTACCAACGCAGTCAACTCCATTCATTAGAACAGCTTCCATTGAGTCTCTGCACCTATCCTTTTTTTATTCTCGCTTTCAGAAATCCCTTAATTTTTTCTGAAAATAGGATTTGGCTCAGGATTGCCCATTTTTAATTCCAGGGTTTCTCTGAATTTGAAAGTTATCACTTAGTAGGTTTCCATACCAAGGCTCAATCCAATCAAGTCCGTAGCGTCTACCGATTTCGCCATATCCCCTTTTTTTAGTTTGAGACGAAGATCTCGCTGGGATGCCATCCCCTTCTTTCTTTCGTTTATGCTGGAACCGTTAACCATTGAATTCATTAGATACAGCTTATCTATCTAAAGGGTTTCTCTCTTTACTCTTCTTTAGATTTATTTTATTTATTTCTTATCTACCCCTTATTTCTCTATTGAAGGACCTGGACATTTGGTTTAATCAGAAATGATTCTATCATTGATGTATCTGCAATTCAATATGGATGGATATATACCACATATATATTCCTCTCTTCCTCTCACTTTTCCCGCGCGATTTGAAATACTTGAACGTTCGATTCTCTTTTATATTTATTTATAATGCCATATTTTTTCTTAATTTCTAATAATTTAGAATTAAGATATTGATAATAATATTCATTATAAATAGAAAAGATAATCATGGAAAAGAAAAAATTTTAATTTTCTTCCCTTAAATTTTCTTCCCATTGAAAATTTTGATATCATATATCATTCTATTTAGCGTTATATTAATTCTTATGTCATATTATATATTTATTTATTGTTATAAAATAACATTATATTCAGTATTCATTTTTTCTCTATTCATATTCATTATCTGTTTTGAATAGCTAAAAGCTAAGTTAAGTAGTTGACTGAATTCCTATGCACAACACAATTTCTTTTATGTGAGCCCGCTTAGCTCAGAGGTTAGAGCATCGCATTTGTAATGCGATGGTCATCGGTTCGATTCCGATAGCCGGCTTTTCTCTCTTTGTTCTATTTTATACTTTTTACATTATTAATAATGTCTCCTTGAACTCAAGGAATATAGAAAAGACTTCTTTCTTTTTCTCAAAAATAGCGGATCTTTTATGTCGTAAGAACTTACAACTATGAATAAAAAACGGATTCAAGCGGTTGGTTAGATCTCTACAGAACAAATTAGGACAAAGTATGCCTACCTTGCTATATATACAAAAGAGTCTGAATATTGATACAATTCATCTAATTCTTCTTTGTAGTACAGTACTTAACTTCAGTATATTTTTTTCGTTTATCGTTTAGTTCAGTCTTAATTTAGGTTTATTTTGTAAATAAAAAGGAGTTTTTATGTCTCGTTACCGAGGGCCTCGTTTCAAAAAAATACGCCGTCTGGGGGCTTTACCGGGACTAACTAGTAAAAGGCCTAAACCCGGAAATGATCTTAGAAATCAATCGCGTTCTGGGAAAAAGTCTCAATATCGTATTCGTCTAGAAGAAAAACAAAAATTGCGGTTTCATTATGGTCTGACAGAGCGACAATTACTCAAATATGTTCGTATCGCCGGAAAAGCCAAAGGGTCAACTGGTCAGGTTTTACTACAATTACTTGAAATGCGTTTGGATAACATACTTTTTCGATTGGGTATGGCTTCGACCATTCCTGGAGCTCGGCAATTAGTTAACCATAGACATATTTTAGTTAATGGCCATATAGTAGATATACCAAGTTATCGCTGCAAACCCCGAGATATTATTACGACGAGGGATGAACAAAAATCCAAAGCTCTGATTCAAAATTATCTTGATTCATCCCCCCATGAAGAATTGCCAAAACATTTGACTCTTCACTCATCCCAATATAAGGGGTTAGTCAATCAAATAATAGATAGTAAGTGGGTCGGTTTGAAAATAAACGAGTTGCTAGTCGTAGAATATTATTCCCGTCAGACTTGAACCTAACTAAAATGGCAAGGATTCGGGGAATTTTGCCCCCTTTTCGCGGAAGTAAATCGACCGAAGCTAAGGGGTTTGCTCCGGAGATTTTTCCCATTCATGTATCATAAATGGGTCCGCGGGGATATTTGTATGTCTTAGCTACCCTTAAATCAGTATTTTTCGTACCACCCCAATTAGGAATAGAGAATTCATTTCAAAGAAAGGTCTACCTCTTGGAATAATCCTATTCCTTGTTATTTGATCCATTGTGGTCAATAACGCTCTTGAATTAGGCGAAGGTGCGGAAAGAGAGGGATTCGAACCCTCGGTAAACAAAAGTCTACATAGCAGTTCCAATGCTACGCCTTCAACCACTCGGCCATCTCTCCGACATAATTTTATGATTATGACCCAGAAATCGGGTGAATAGCGAGCCATTCATATTTTTGCAGTATAGGTACCACCAACCGATTATAACAATTCGAAATATTAAAATGGATGGGATTTTTATCATAGAATGATTATTCTATTCTTTTTCCTCTTTTAATCATAATAAAAAACTTTTCGAGTTATCCTAATCTGTAGGAAAAAGAAATTTAATGTTTAGAACGAGTCTTTTTTTATGTTATTTCGTCCTATACAATTCCTTTGTTTGTGGGATTCTTTTCCCACGCGAGGTAATGAGAAGAATTATAGAATGGATTGCGAACTATGCCTAGATCACGGATAAATGGAAATTTTATTGATAAGACCTCTTCAATTGTGGCCAATATCTTATTACGAATAATTCCGACAACTTCCGGAGAAAAAGAGGCATTTACCTATTATAGAGATGGTGCGATTTGATTCTATTTAGTGTTCTACGTCTTACGAGTAAAGGCACGCAGGGTTGGATTCGGTATAAAACGAAAAGCGTTTATTGAAATAAACCTGAAAAAAATCTACGCTTCTTGGAGGTGAAGTTTGGAAATAGAACAATTCCTTCTATTGTGTATCCCCGATTGATGCAGCCTCAGATGCTTCCATTTTCTAATCTAGTATTGAGCGAAAGGTTACACCTATAGGTTCTCTTTCTGTATTAGAGGTAAATCCTACTCCATCAGTACCAATAGGCGGCATAGGGGAAGAAGCGCTACACCTAGGAATCAACAAAAAAACTTTGTTATAAATTATCCCTTTCCTTATCGGGATCGGAACTAACAAGAATGG